TGACAGTAATATATGTTGTATATGTAAATCCTAGATGTGAAAAGAGTCATAATTCATCTAGAAAAGGGAACAGATATGATATATAAAGAAGAATAGGTGCACAACAAAAAAATACAATAGTACAATATAGTACTATAGAAATAAATAGAAATATGACTCATTCACTGAGTAAAGGATTGAATTGGATTCAATTAGGTGGTACCAACTCAATCGAATGCTAACTCCCATTTATTTCTTATCAAATTCATTATGAAATTAACTGATCAACTTGCTATCGGATATTTCTTTTCGATTCATTACTCTTAAAAAAAAAAGAATTTCGACATATTTATTATGATTTATGATTATGAGAAACAATCCCATTACTTCTGATCCTGTGGTTTCTACACTTGAAGAACAAAACCAAGGGCGTATCGCTCAAATTATTGGCCCAGTACTGGATGTCATTTTTCCACCGGGCAAGATGCCTAATATTTATAATGCTTTGATAATTCAAGGTCGAGATACTGTCGGTCATCAAATTAATGTAACTTGTGAAGTACAACAATTATTAGGAAATAATCGAGTGAGAGCTGTAGCTATGAGTGCTACAGATGGTCTGATGAGAGGAATGAAAGTGATTGACACGGGAGCTCCTCTAAGTGTTCCAGTCGGGGGAGCTACTCTCGGACGAATTTTCAACGTCCTTGGGGAGCCCGTTGATAATTTAGGTCCTGTTGATACTCGCACAACATCTCCTATTCATAGATCTGCACCCGCCTTCATACAGTTAGATACAAAATTATCAATCTTTGAAACAGGGATTAAAGTTGTGGATCTTTTAGCCCCCTATCGTCGTGGAGGAAAAATCGGACTATTTGGGGGAGCTGGAGTGGGTAAAACAGTACTCATCATGGAATTGATCAACAACATTGCCAAAGCTCACGGAGGCGTATCCGTATTTGGCGGAGTAGGTGAACGTACTCGTGAAGGAAATGATCTCTACATGGAAATGAAAGAATCCGGGGTGATTAATGAAAAAAATCTTGCAGAATCCAAAGTGGCTCTAGTCTATGGTCAAATGAATGAACCGCCAGGAGCCCGTATGAGAGTTGGCTTGACTGCCCTAACCATGGCGGAATATTTCCGAGATGTTAATGAGCAAGACGTACTTCTATTCATTGACAATATATTTCGTTTCGTTCAAGCAGGGTCCGAAGTCTCTGCCTTATTAGGTAGAATGCCTTCTGCAGTGGGTTATCAACCTACCCTTAGTACGGAAATGGGTTCTTTGCAAGAAAGAATTACTTCTACCAAGGAAGGATCCATAACATCAATTCAAGCAGTTTATGTACCTGCGGATGATTTGACCGACCCTGCTCCTGCCACGACATTTGCACATTTAGATGCTACTACCGTATTATCAAGAGGATTAGCTGCCAAAGGTATTTATCCAGCAGTAGATCCCTTGGACTCAACGTCAACTATGTTACAACCTCGGATCGTTGGCGAGGAACATTATGAAACTGCGCAAAGAGTTAAGCAAACTTCACAACGTTACAAAGAACTTCAGGACATTATAGCTATCCTTGGGTTGGACGAATTATCCGAAGAAGATCGTTTAACTGTAGCAAGAGCACGCAAAATTGAGCGTTTCTTATCACAACCCTTCTTTGTGGCAGAAGTCTTTACTGGTTCTCCAGGGAAATATGTTGGTCTAGCAGAAACAATTAGGGGGTTTCAATTCATCCTTTCCGGAGAATTAGATGGTCTTCCCGAGCAGGCCTTTTATTTGGTGGGTAACATCGATGAAGCTACCGCGAAAGCTATGAACTTAGAAGAGGAGAGCAAATTGAAGAAATGACCTTAAATCTTTGTGTACTGACTCCAAATCGAATGATTTGGGATTCTGAAGTGAAAGAGATTATTTTATCTACTAATAGTGGACAAATTGGGGTATTACCAAATCATGCCCCCATTGCCACGGCTGTAGATATAGGTCTTTTGAGAATACGGCTAAAAGATCGATGGTTAACGGTAGCTCTTATGGGCGGTTTTGCTAGAATAAGTAATAATGAGATCACCATTTTAGGAAATGGTGCTGAAATTAGTACTGACATTGATCCACAAGAAGCTCAACAAACTCTTGAAATAGCTGAAGCTAACTTGAGTAAAGCTGAGGGTAAGAGACAAGCAATTGAGGCAAATCTAGCTCTCAGACGAGCTAGGACACGAGTAGAAGCTGTCAAAGTAATTTCCTCTTAGTAGTCAATATCTTAGTAGTCAATATATTCAATCAAAATAAAAATATTTTTTTTTATTATGTACTACACACTACATCTTGATTCCACAAATTGACCACAATGAAGTCTAATTTGATTAATCTGATGATAGAACAGAACAAAAAAAGAGGATGAGTAGAAAAACTTATTAGATACCATGGAATACGGTATCTAATAAGTTCTACCTACTATTGGATTTGAACCAATGACTCCCGCCGTATGAAAGCAATACTCTAACCACTGGGTTAAGTAGGTCATTTATCACCACAAAAAAGGTCTCCATCACTTCGATGGATTATAAGTAATATATGTTTTCTAAGCAATATTAATCTTTTACCAGTAAACAGAAACAGATCAGAGAGTTATCATGTGAAATTATGGGATACCCTTCTTGACAAGAAATTGTCTCTATATTAAAATGGTTATGACAAGGGCTATAGCTCAGTTAGGTAGAGCACCTCGTTTACACGTGCGCCAATGTTTTTCAAAGGAGCTCATTATGCAATGACCATAATTGATCTTTTTGAAAAGTCGATGTCTTACTCTGTAGATTCGAGAGAACAAGAGAAAAATAGCCTGACAAATTTGGTTTGATCCGATTTAAGTGCGAATTCCGGTACTAAATCAAATAGAACTTGCTATTATAAGGTAAATGCTCAGCCCATTCAATGCCAGGCATAATGAGTATAAGGATCTCAAAAGAACTTCTTTTCGTCCTATGAGCTTTGAGGTGTATGAAGTCTCATATTTTACTCTTGCAGCGGAGCGATAGAGACTGCATTTCATTTAGGTTGATCTAGGCCGAAGGCAGACCTAAATAAAGGTCACCCTTCTTTGAAAAACTTTGGTATTGCTCCTCGATCAGAATACAAATAATGAATCAGAGCACATGGAGCCATCTCAATATCTTCTTATCTTCCTCTAAAGAAAACTATGGTGGACTAACTGATCTTTCTATCAGTTGATGAAAGAGCCCAATGCAACAAAATGCATGTTGGGTCTTTGAAACAGTTCGAATCATTTCGATAATAATAAGTTTTCTCTGTTTTACCGAGAAGGTCTACGGTTCGAGTCCGTATAGCCCTAATACATTCCATTTTTGTTTTGTATAGAAATTTGAGTAGTAGTAGGAACAAGAAAATAAACACAATAATTCATTCCAACGGACCTAATTGGTATTTGTCAAATCTCGGATCAAATACCCATCTCTCTTCATCCACTTTCATGAAGAAATTACATATGTTCTTTATCATCTTTTTATTCTTTTTCTTTTTAATTTGAATTTCTTATTTAGTATTTTACTAGAATTCTTATTATTAGATTATTAGAATTATTCTAAGTTAATAGAAAAGTTCTTCTAAGATATATTAGAAGATAATAAGATAAGGAATTCTTTACTTTGATTTTCTATTTAGAAGATATAAGATAAAGAAAGAAAAAATAAAAATTAAGAATTAAGATAAATAGAATATAAATATAATATAAATATATAAATAAATAATATAAATATATAAATAATATAAATAATATAAGATAAATAAGAATAAGATAAATATTCTAAGTAAAGAAATAATAGAAAGAATATAAGAATAAGTAGAATAGAAAATAAAAATAACTAAGTATAAGAGCATTCTATATTACACATCAGATATAGAAAGAGAATTGAAAGGAGAAAAAAAGAAAAATAGAAGTGGGATGACATTAGATAAATTTTGAAACAAGGTATGTCCTACAGCAAACAAACTATCAACTATGCGGATCAAAAATATTTTCTTGTTTCATCTAAAAAGTTCTATATGATTTTCAAATTCCAATTCAAATGAAATAATTCAACCTATTCCACATTCATAGTTTTATGTTTCTGTTTCACGAATATGATATTTTCTGGGCATTCCTAATAATATTATATCAAGCGTTATTCCTATCTTGACTCTTGACATTTGTCATTTCTGGAATTTTAGGGAAGGTCCAGAAGAGTTTCCTAGTTATGAATCAGGTAGAAACCCAATGGGAGATGCTTGGGTACAATTCCTAATTTGCTATTACATGTTTGCTCTAGTTTTTGTTTTTTTTGCTGTTTAAACGGTCTTTCATTATTCATGGATAATGAGCTTTGATATATTGGGTGTATCTGTATTTCTAAAAGCTTATAAGCTTTCATTCCCAATTGTGGGTTCAGTTTATGCATGGCGAAAAGGAGCGTTGGAATGGTCTTAGCTGAATATTTAGACAATCAAAAAAACAGGGAAGGAAAGGATGACATTGAAACATTTCTTAATTTGGTTGAGTTTCCATTACTTAACCAAATAACCCCAATTTAATTATTTCAACTACATCGAATGATTTCTCGAATTGGTCAATACTTTCCAATTTATGGTCGCTTATCTAGGGTACCAGTTGGTTTTTTCATTGAATTTTCTTTATTCTATTCATTAATAGGCTTGCGATTCGACTTTGATCATTATGGATTGGTGCCAAGATATAGAACTTTAGATCAACAGGAAAATCGATGTTTTACTACTAATCACAAGTTTGACCTTCGACGCAGTACTCATACTGGAAATTACGATTAAGGATTACTCTATAAATAACCATCTACTTCAGAGATACCTTTTGGATTTGAAAAATATTTCAAATCCAATCTTCCTACAAATTTGTGAATCAGGAAGGTTTACTTTGTACAAAATAAGAAACAGCGGCCAATCATTAAAAATTTCATTGGTCAATTTGAAATATTCATACAAAGAGAAATGTGGGAGGGATGAAAAAGATGCAGGTTTATTTATCTGATTGGATAGTCAAGCATTAGTTAATTCATAGATCTTGAATTCCCGAGGATTGGAATTCTATTGCTGTCATTTCATATGTATATGGTTACAAAATTATTTACGCTCCCAGTGTGCCTATGATACCAGACGGGTTTTTAGCTAGTGTGTATCACCTTATGAAAATACGTTATGGTATAGATAAACCAGAAGAGGTATGCATAAAAGTATTTGCTCTCAGGAGTAATCCTCAAAACCTGTCAGTTTTCTGGATTTGAAGAAGTGCTTATTTTCAGTAACGGAAATCTTATGATATATTGGTAATTTATTATAAGAATCATCCTCGCCTTAAATGTATCTTCATGTCTTAAAGTTGGATAGGCTGACCTTTAAGTAAAGATTTTTCAGTAAAGACTATATTACGTCCAATTTCTATGAAATTCAAGATGCTCATAGATTGAAATTGAAACGAAATCCGGAGTCGTGTCATATAAGTAAAGTAAGTAAAAAAGGGGTTTTCTATCATTCAATGAGCATCTTGGTATTCTTCTTCTAGAGGAAATACAAAAAAAAAGTAACTGTATTTTCATTCGTATTGTGGAGGGACTAAAATAAAAAAAAAAGAGAGAAAAAAGAAGGAAAAAGAAAGTAAAGAATATCTATTCTGATCCGTCTTAATGAATGAATTTCATTTGTATGAGGTATTAATAAATATCTATATCTATCCGAATCTATATCTATCCGATAGATTATATACGTGTCAGGAACCAGATTTGAACTGGTGACACGAGGATTTTCAGTCCTCTGCTCTACCAACTGAGCTATCCCGACCATTTCCCGTGCATCATCCTAGCAGAGTACTTCTATCTATGTTAATGAAAAAAACTAACAAAGAAAATATTAACAAATTGGCTCTAGCCCCTGAAATTCTTGGATTTTCAAAATGTAAATGTAAGGAAAAAGATATAGACTATGAATGATTCAATAACGGAGATTCCTTGAATCTATATCTTCATATCGCATCGCATATCGTATTCAAATGAGATTGGATTGGAAAAAGATACGAGGATTTCTATTTGGATCCATTTGTGAACGAACAGAGTGAATAAAATGGGAAAGATATTTCATTTTGTTTCAAATGAGTCACTGATGAAAAAAAAATGAATAAAGAGGATAAGAATAAATAAAAAGGATAAATAAAGAGTGAGGAAGTAAAATGGGCTTTTTATTGGGGATAGAGGGACTTGAACCCTCACGATTTAAAAATTCGACGGATTTTCCTCTTACTATAAATTTCATTGTTGTCGGTATTGACATGTAAAATGGGACTCTCTCTTTATTCTCGTCCGATTCAATTTCAAAAGATCTATCAAAAATTATGGAATGAAAAATTTGATCATTGAATAGTTGAATTCTATTCTTTTTTCAACTTCAATTGGAATTGATTCACAATAACTCTTCAATTTTTCATTTTTCATATATCTTTTTGATCTCTATCATTCTAATGAAAAAAGAATAGAAATATAGGGTTTTTTATAGATCCTTATCTCATACTATTCTATTACTTAATATTCTTTATATTAATTATATTAATATTATTAATATCTATTCATATTAGAATATGAATAGAAAGAAAGAGAAGATTTCTATTTTCATAGAAAAATTTCAAATTTCATATCTAAATATATAGAGATAAAAAATAGAATTTGATATTCGATATAAGATTTGGTTTGTGATTAATCGTTTGCTATGTCAGTATGTATACGTCAGTCTTAGGTATATAAGACTTATCCTTTATGTCATTTCGATAAAAGTCTTTTAGCTACTAAGGTAACGTAATCAATTTCATTCGTTAGAACAGCTTCCATTGAGTCTCTGCACCTATCCCCTTTTTATTCTCATTTTCCATCGTTTTTTATCTCGAAACAAAGATTTGGCTCAGGATTGCCCTTTTTTAGTTCCAGGGTTTCTCTGAATTTGGAAGTTACCACTTAGCAGGTTTCCATACCAAGGCTCAATCCAATCAAGTCCGTAGCGTCTACCAATTTCGCCATATCCCCCTCCTTTCCTTTGAACCTTTGAGACAAGGATTTGGCTGTAATTCCATCCACCTCTTTCATTTATCTTGGCACTATTGAATCCATTAGGTAATGATTCCTATATTGAAAAAGTTTATCCTGTTATTTTCTTTTTTTTTTCTTTTTTTCCTCTATTCTATATTATAGAATTTTATCTATAAACCCTATTTTTTTTTCAATTTCAATATTCAATATAATCAATATCAAAAATATAAAATGATTTTATCATTGATCTATCCGCAATTCAATATGGATAGATATATACCACATATATATATATGCCTTTCCTCCTCCTTCATTTTTAAAGTGTAGTTTTGAATAGTGGAACGGTCGATATTCATTTTTATTTTTCTTTTTTCATTTCGAATTCTAATTTCATTGATATTTTCTTTTCATATTTCATATATATGAATATGGAATTGAATTTAGATTTCTATTTAGATATCTAATTTATCTAGATCTAAAGAGTTTTCTTTTCTATTTTCTAAATAGAATCTAAAATCTCAAAAAATCTAAAATAAAAATATCTAATTAAAAATAGAAAAAAAAATAGAAAATAGAAAAATAGATATATAACTACTATTTAATATTTTAATATTATTTGAATATTTCAATTTTACTAGTTAAGAAATAGAAGAAATTGAAAGAATCAATAAATAAAAGAAAAAAAGAATAAGAATCACTAGAAAATAGCTAAGATCCGACAGTTTCCTATATTCCTATACACTATTGCTCTTATATCCGCCCGCTTAGCTCAGAGGTTAGAGCATCGCATTTGTAATGCGATGGTCATCGGTTCGATTCCGATAGCCGGCTCTTTTTTTTATCTATTTTTTTTTTATTTACATGATTGAAAATCTCTACTCTCGTTTTCTCTAAATGTCGGATCACCGATCTATTATGTCATGATAACTTGGAGCTATAGCTATAAAGAAAAAAGTTGACTAGAACAATTAGATCTCTACAGAAGAAATTGGAAAACGTAACCTTCGTTTGAATTTCCTATATATACAAAAAATCCGAATATTGATAAAATGGAATTGATCAAATTTATTTTATTCTTTTTTGTAGGACTTTAGTAAATTGAGTTTTGCTTTGCTGATCTTTTAGTTCAGTCTGATTTTATATTTTTTTGTCAAATAAAAGTGAATCAAAAAGGAGCCTTTCTATGTCTCGTTACCGAGGACCTCGTTTCAAAAAAATACGCCGTCTGGGGGTTTTACCAGGACTAACTAGTAAAAGACCCAGATCCAGAAGTGATCTTCAAACCCAATTGCGCTCTGGAAAAAGATCACAATATCGTATTCGTTTAGAAGAGAAACAGAAATTGCGTTTTCATTATGGTCTGACAGAACGACAATTGCTTAAATATGTGCATATTGCTGGAAAAGCCAAAGGGTCAACAGGCCAGGTTTTACTACAACTACTCGAGATGCGTTTGGATAACATCCTTTTTCGATTAGGTATGGCTTCGACCATTCCAGGAGCCAGACAATTAGTTAACCATAGACACATTTTAGTTAATGGTTGTATAGTGGATATACCAAGTTATCGTTGCAAACCCCGAGATATTATTACTACGAAGGATAAAGAAAGATCGAAAACTCTGATTCAAAATTCTCTTGTTTCATCCCCCCGCGGGGAATTGCCAAACCATTTGACTATTGACTCCTTACAATCTAAAGGATTTGTAAATCAAATAATAGATAGTAAATGGATCGGTCTGAAAATAAATGAGTTGTTGGTTGTAGAATATTATTCCCGTCAGACTTGATTCTAACAAAAATAAAAAAGCAAGGTTAATACCAATTTTGACTCCTTTCGCTAAAGTAAATAGAGTACCTCGTGTCCTGTCTCATTCAAAGGATCGGTAATAGGATTCTTTTGATTTTTTTCTTCTTTTTAATATCAAGACGATATTTCTATTTGTATTTTCGCAGGTATTAATTAGGGATAGATAATGTCTATGAAATAAGGCGTTAGAATAATGATATCAATATCAATTATTATACATTGTAGTAGGTAACGTTGATGAATGAAAAGAAACGGAGAGAGAGGGATTCGAACCCTCGGTAAACAAAAGTCTACATAGCAGTTCCAATGCTACGCCTTGAACCACTCGGCCATCTCTCCTACAGAATGTTATTCTTGACCAAAACCCGAATGAATAGTGAGTCCTTCATCTTAATTATCTTAATTGTAGTACATGTATTGTATGACCGCCCAATGCGATGGTTCCATAAGAAAAAATTTTTTTTTTCAATTTCATATTTATAAACAACAACTTCTTTTATCAGCTAACCCATGGAATTCATGAATCGTCCGATGAATCTTTTTATTTCAACTATTTCAATTGTATGGTGTGGCACATACACGTTATGCAAACAAAAAGGATGGGTTACATTATTTGAACGAGTTCTAAAAATTCATAGAAAACTTGGTTATTCAACTTAGATGAAATAGTAATAGTCATTGGTATACTACGAAATTGGAATGAAATCTAATTTGATTCAACTATTCCATTTCATCTTTGTCCAAAAGAGAGACACCTCATTTTTCCAATAAGTCTTTTTTTATGTTATTTTGTACTGTACAATTCCTTTTTTTGTGGGATCATTTTCCTCAAAAAGGGATGAGAAGAATTATAGAATAAATTGCTAATTATGCCTAGATCTCGAATAAATGGAAATTTTATTGATAAGACCTCTTCAATTGTAGCCAATATTTTATTACGAATAATTCCGACAACTTCAGGAGAAAAAAAGGCATTTACCTATTACAGAGATGGTGCGATTTGATTTTTTATTGTTTTTTTTACCCCTCCATTTTACGATAAAAAGATAAAAAGAACGTAGTTAGGAATAGAAAAAAACAAATTAGTGAAATAAACCTACGC